GTTTTCGTAGCTTAAATAAAGCATAACATTGAAGATGTTAAGATGGGCCCTAGAAATGCCTCGAAAACACAAAGGCTTGGTCCTGACTTTCCTGTCAGCTTTAACCAGATTTACACATGCGAGTATCCGCACCCCCGTGAGAATGCCCCACAGTTCCCCGTCCGGGAACAAGGAGCTGGTATCAGGCACATGCCCTTATAGCCCACAACACCTTGCTCAGCCACACCCCCAAGGGAACTCAGCAGTGACAGACATTAAGCCAATAAGTGCAAACTTGACTTAGTTATGGTTAAAAGGGCTGGTAAAACTCGTGCCAGCTACCGCGGTTATACGAGAAGCCCAAGTTGACAAGCTCCGGCGTAAAGCGTGGTTAAGGAATAATAAACACTAAAGCCGAACGCTTACTAAGCTGTTATACGCTTACGAAAGTAAGAAGTACATCCACGAAGGTGGCTTTATCTCACCTGAACCCACGAAAGCCAAGGCACAAACTGGGATTAGATACCCCACTATGCTTTGCCCTAAACATTGATAGCCTTATACAACCACTATCCGCCCGGGAACTACGAGCAACAGCTTAAAACCCAAAGGACTTGGCGGTGCTTTAGACCCACCTAGAGGAGCCTGTTCTAAAACCGATAACCCCCGTTCAACCTCACCTTTTCTTGTTCTCTCCGCCTATATACCGCCGTCGTCAGCTTACCCTATGAAGGCCCCTTAGTAAGCACAATTAGTACAACCCAAAACGTCAGGTCGAGGTGTAGCGTATGGAAAGGGAAGAAATGGGCTACATTCCCTATTACAGGTAATTACGGATAATATTACTGAAACGTGTATCTAGAAGGAGGATTTAGCAGTAAGCAGAAAATAGAGTGTTCTGCTGAAACCGGCCCTGAAGCGCGCACACACCGCCCGTCACTCTCCCCGAACGTTTACCCACAACTTAACTTAAAACCTTACATTAGTAAAGGGGAGGCAAGTCGTAACATGGTAAGTGTACCGGAAGGTGCACTTGGCAAAACCAGGACATAGTTCAAAGCAGAACACCTTCTTTACACGTAGGAAATACTCGTTCAATTCGAGTTGTCCTGATACCGACTCGCTAGCCCAACCAATTAAAAACAACAAGACACAATAACTAAACCCAAAGACACCAACACTCACCATAAACAAACCATTTTTCCCCCTTAGTATGGGTGACAGAAAAGGAACAACGGAGCGATAGAGAAAGTACCGCAAGGGAATGCTGAAAAACTAAATGAAACAAACAAGTGAAGCCTAAAAAAGCAGAGATTTTAACTCGTACCTTTTGCATCATGATTTAGCCAGTGTAACCCAAGCAAAGAGCACTTTAGTTTGACCACCCGAAACTTTGTGAGCTACTCCAAGGCAGCCTAATCAATAGGGCCAACCCGTCTCTGTGGCAAAAGAGTGGGAAGACCTTCGAGTAGAGGTGATAAACCTACCGAACTTAGTAATAGCTGGTTGCCCAATAACTGGATAAAAGTTCAGCCTCCCGGCTTCTTCCTTCTCCAACCCCCTCTGTCTCAACAGATTCTATAAGAAACCAGGAGAGTTAGTCTAAGGGGGTACAGCCCCTTAGAAACAAGATACAACTTTTATAGGAGGATAAAGATCATAATTAATTAAGGCCGCAAGTTAGGGTGGGCTTGAAAGCAGCCATCCCATTAAAAAGCGTTAAAGCTCAAACACACATCATCACAGGCCCCAAGTTTCGACCACCACTTCTTACTCCCCTTATCCCACTGGGCCGTCCCATGCAAACATGGGAGCGATCCTGCTAAAATCAGTATATAGGAGGGCCTAACGGCCCTCTCCCTGCATACATGTAAATCGGAAACGGACAACCCACCGAACCTTAACGGACCCAAACAACAGAGGGAACTGAGCTATAAATAAAACAACCAGAAAAACACCCAAACAGACAACCGTTACCCCTACACAGGTATGCTCCTAGGGAAAGACTAAAAGAAAGAGAAGGAACTCGGCAAACACACTCAGCCTCGCCTGTTTACCAAAAACATCGCCTCTTGCTAAACCAAAAGTATAAGAGGTCCCGCCTGCCCTGTGACTATATGTTTAACGGCCGCGGTATTTTGACCGTGCGAAGGTAGCGCAATCACTTGTCTTTTAAATAGGGACCTGTATGAATGGCATAACGAGGGCTTGACTGTCTCCTCTTTCAAGTCAATGAAATTGATCTCCCCGTGCAGAAGCGGGGATAAATACATAAGACGAGAAGACCCTATGGAGCTTTAGACACTAAAGCAGATCAGCATTAATACCCCACACACGGGATTCGAATAAACTGACCCCTGCCCTAATGTCTTCGGTTGGGGCGACCGCGGAGAAATATAAAACCCCCGCAAGGACTGAATGTACCACATTCACAACCAAGAGTGACAGCTCTAATTAACAGAATTTCTGACCAATAAGATCCGGCAATGCCGATCAATGGACCAAGTTACCCTAGGGATAACAGCGCAATCTCCTCTTAGAGCCCATATCGACGAGGAGGTTTACGACCTCGATGTTGGATCAGGACATCCTAATGGTGCAGCCGCTATTAAGGGTTCGTTTGTTCAACGATTAAAGTCCTACGTGATCTGAGTTCAGACCGGAGTAATCCAGGTCGGTTTCTATCTATGAAACAATCTTTTCTAGTACGAAAGGACCGAAAAGAAGGGGCCCATGTCTAAGATATGCCTCACCCCTACCTAATGAAAACAGCTCAATCAGGCAAAGGGGCATCATCCCCTTGTCTGAGAAAACGACATGTTGGTGTGGCAGAGCCCGGTAATATTGCAAAAGGCCTAAGCCCTTTGTACAGAGGTTCAAATCCTCTCCCCAACTATGATCTCAACACTCTTTACCCACATTGTAAACCCCTTAGCTTACATCATTCCCGTTCTCCTAGCCGTTGCCTTCCTCACACTAGTGGAACGAAAAGTCCTCGGGTATATACAATTTCGAAAAGGCCCTAATATCGTAGGGCCTTACGGCCTACTACAACCAATCGCCGACGGAGTAAAATTATTTACCAAAGAGCCCATCCGCCCTTCAACTGCCTCCCCCATCCTATTTCTTCTCGCCCCAATATTAGCCCTTACTCTTGCCCTTACTCTATGAGCCCCCCTCCCTATACCATACCCCATCCTAGATTTAAACCTGGGAATCCTCTTCATCCTAGCACTATCCAGCCTAGCAGTATACTCTATCTTAGGCTCAGGCTGAGCATCAAATTCAAAATACGCCCTCATTGGGGCACTACGAGCCGTAGCACAAACTATCTCCTACGAAGTCAGCCTAGGCTTAATTCTTTTAAACGCAATTATTTTTACAGGAGGCTTCACCCTACAAACCTTCAATACAGCTCAAGAAACTGTCTGACTCCTATTACCAACCTGACCCCTAGCCGCAATATGATATATTTCTACATTAGCCGAAACAAACCGAGCACCCTTCGACTTAACCGAAGGCGAATCAGAACTAGTCTCAGGCTTTAATGTAGAATATGCAGGAGGCCCTTTCGCCTTGTTTTTCTTAGCAGAATACGCAAACATCCTCCTTATAAACACCCTCTCTGCCACCCTTTTCCTGGGAGCCTCTCACATCCCCACCACCCCTGAAATAACAGCCATAAATTTAATAACAAAAGCAGCTCTCCTCTCCCTGCTCTTCCTCTGAGTTCGAGCCTCCTACCCTCGATTCCGATACGACCAGTTAATACATTTAATCTGAAAAAACTTTCTTCCCCTCACACTAGCTTTGGTTATCTGACACCTCGCGCTCCCCATTGCATTAGCTGGACTTCCCCCTCAAATTTAACCCCGGAACTGTGCCTGAAATAAAGGACCACTTTGATAGAGTGAATCATGAGGGTTAGAACCCCTCCAGCTCCTTAGAAAGAAGGGATTCGAACCCTAACTGAAGAGATCAAAACTCTTAGTGCTTCCATTACACCACTTCCTAAGTAAGGTCAGCTAATTAAGCTTTCGGGCCCATACCCCAAACATGCAGGTTAAAACCCTGCCTTTACTAATGAATCCATATATTTGAGCTATCTTACTATTTAGCCTTGGACTGGGAACCACCATCACACTCACAAGCTCCCATTGACTCTTTGCCTGAATAGGCTTAGAAATCAACACCCTAGCCATCCTCCCCCTTATAGCCCAACAACACCACCCCCGAGCAGTTGAAGCCACCATAAAATATTTCCTCACTCAAGCAACAGGAGCAGCTACCCTTCTGTTTGCCAGTACTACCAACGCCTGACTAACAGGCCAATGAGACATCCTACAAATAACCCACCCCCTCTCAATTACAATAGTTATTCTTGCCCTCTCCCTAAAAATTGGCCTCGCACCTTTACACACATGACTACCCGAAGTACTCCAAGGGTTAGACTTAACTACAGGTCTCATTCTATCAACCTGACAAAAACTGGCACCCTTCGCCCTACTCCTTCAAATTCAACCCACCAACCCCCTAATTTTAGTAATACTCGGTATTACCTCAACCCTAGTTGGTGGCTGAGGAGGGCTGAATCAAACACAGCTCCGGAAAATTCTAGCATACTCCTCTACAGCCCACTTAGGCTGAATAATTTTAATTCTACAATTCTCACCCTCCTTAGCCTTCTTAACCCTAATTACATACCTAATCATAACATCCTCAACATTTCTCGTGTTTAAACTAAACAAATCAACAAACATTAACATACTCGCCACCTCTTGAGCAAAAGCCCCCGCACTAACCACCCTTACCCCCCTCATTTTACTATCACTAGGAGGCCTTCCACCATTAACAGGTTTCATGCCAAAATGACTTATCCTTCAAGAACTTACCAAACAAGAACTAGCACCTATCGCTACACTAACTGCACTAACTGCCCTATTAAGCCTGTACTTTTACTTACGACTAACATATGCCATAACACTCACCATATCTCCTAATAACGTAACAGGCACTGCCCCATGACGTCTCCCATCCCTACAACTAACACTTCCACTTGCCACCCTAACTACAATAACAATCTCCCTACTCCCACTTACCCCCACTATTATGACACTGTCCATTCTATAGGGGCTTAGGATAGCATCAGACCAAGAGCCTTCAAAGCCCTAAGCGGGAGTTAAAATCTCCCAGCCCCTGATAAGACTTGCAGGACACTAACCCACATCTTCTGTATGCAAAACAGACACTTTAATTAAGCTAAAGCCTTCTAGACAGGCAGGCTTCGATCCTGCAAACTCTTAGTTAACAGCTAAGCGCTCAAACCAGCGAGCATCTATCTATCTTTCCCCCGCCTAGTTTAACAACTAATAGGCGGGGGAAAGCCCCGGCAAACGTCCAGCTTGCTTCTTTAGATTTGCAATCTAATATGTTAAAACACCTCAGGGCTTGGTAAGAAGAGGAATTAAACCTCTGTCCATGGGGGTACAATCCACCGCTTAAACATTCAGCCATCCTACCTGTGGCCATCACACGTTGATTTTTCTCGACTAATCACAAAGACATTGGCACCCTTTATCTTGTATTTGGTGCCTGAGCGGGAATAGTAGGAACAGCCCTTAGCCTACTAATTCGAGCTGAGCTAAGCCAGCCGGGAGCTCTACTAGGCGACGACCAGATCTATAATGTAATTGTTACAGCACATGCTTTTGTAATAATCTTTTTTATAGTAATACCAATTATGATTGGTGGCTTTGGAAACTGACTTATTCCACTTATAATCGGTGCCCCAGACATAGCATTCCCTCGAATGAATAATATAAGCTTCTGACTCCTTCCCCCATCCTTCCTGCTTCTTCTTGCCTCTTCTGGTGTAGAAGCCGGTGCTGGCACTGGCTGAACAGTCTACCCACCCCTGGCCGGAAACCTAGCCCACGCAGGTGCATCAGTAGACTTAACTATTTTCTCACTACATTTAGCGGGTATTTCATCAATTCTAGGCGCAATCAACTTTATCACAACCATCATTAACATGAAACCTCCTGCTACCTCTCAATACCAAACACCTTTATTTGTGTGAGCAGTATTGATTACAGCAGTACTCCTACTCCTTTCCCTTCCCGTCCTTGCCGCCGGCATCACAATGCTACTCACTGATCGTAATCTTAATACCACTTTCTTTGACCCAGCCGGAGGGGGAGACCCGATTCTTTACCAGCACTTATTTTGATTCTTCGGCCACCCAGAGGTTTATATTCTTATTCTTCCTGGCTTCGGAATGATCTCCCACATCGTTGCATATTATTCCGGTAAAAAAGAACCATTTGGCTATATAGGAATAGTTTGAGCCATAATGGCAATTGGCCTTCTAGGATTCATTGTATGAGCACATCACATGTTTACGGTTGGAATAGACGTAGACACACGTGCTTACTTTACATCAGCTACTATAATTATCGCAATCCCCACTGGCGTTAAAGTCTTCAGCTGATTGGCTACGCTTCACGGAGGGTCCATTAAATGAGAAACCCCCCTCCTATGGGCACTCGGCTTTATTTTCCTCTTTACAGTAGGGGGTCTAACGGGAATTGTCCTAGCTAATTCTTCACTCGACATTGTCTTACACGATACATACTATGTCGTTGCCCACTTCCACTATGTACTCTCAATGGGAGCCGTGTTTGCCATTGTAGCTGCCTTTGTACACTGATTCCCACTATTTACAGGCTACACTCTTCATAGCACCTGAACAAAAATCCACTTTGGCATTATGTTTGTAGGTGTAAACCTCACCTTCTTCCCTCAACACTTCCTAGGACTAGCCGGAATACCTCGTCGATACTCAGACTACCCAGACGCCTATACCCTCTGAAATACTGTCTCTTCTATTGGCTCTATAATCTCACTCGTGGCCGTAATTATATTCCTTTTCATCATCTGAGAAGCATTTGCTTCTAAACGTGAAGTACTTGCAGTAGAACTAACCATGACCAACGTAGAATGACTCCACGGCTGCCCTCCCCCATATCACACATTTGAAGAGCCCGCATTTGTTCAAATTCGACCATACTAAACGAGAAAGGGAGGAGTTGAACCCCCGTGTGTTGGTTTCAAGCCAACCACATAACCGTTCTGTCACTTTCTTTATAAGACACTAGTAAAGCCGATTATTACACCGCCTTGTCAAGGCGTATTCGTGGGTTTAACTCCCACGTGTCTTAAATTACCAATGGCACATCCCACACAATTAGGTTTACAAGATGCAGCTTCACCCGTGATAGAAGAACTTTTACACTTCCACGATCACGCTTTAATAATTGTCTTTCTTATTAGCACATTAGTTCTTTATATTATTGTCGCTATAGTCTCCACCAAATTAACTAATAAATATATTCTAGACTCCCAAGAAATTGAAATTATCTGAACAATTCTCCCAGCAGTAGTCCTTATCCTAATTGCACTTCCCTCCCTCCGTATCCTTTACCTAATAGACGAAATTAACGACCCCCATATTACAATCAAAGCCATGGGCCACCAATGGTACTGAAGCTACGAATATACTGACTATGAAGACCTTGGGTTTGACTCCTACATAATTCCCACACAAGACCTAACCCCAGGCCAATTCCGCCTACTAGAAGCCGACCACCGAATGGTCGTTCCCCTAGACTCCCCAATTCGAGTACTAGTCTCTGCTGAAGACGTGCTTCACTCATGAGCAGTACCAGCCCTGGGTGTCAAAATAGACGCCGTCCCAGGTCGTCTCAACCAAACAGCCTTTGTCACATCTCGACCAGGGGTATTCTACGGACAGTGCTCAGAAATCTGCGGTGCAAACCATAGCTTTATACCAATCGTAGTGGAAGTCGTCCCCTTAGAACACTTCGAAAACTGATCCTCATTCATACTTCAAGACGCCTCGCTAAGAAGCTAAGCAAGGAATAGCACTAGCCTTTTAAGCTAGAGATTGGTGACTACCGCCCACCCTCAGCGACATGCCCCAACTCCTCCCACTACCCTGATTTGGTACACTACTCTTCGCTTGAGCAGTATTCTTAATCTTCTTCCCCAAAAAAGTAACAGCCCATACTTTCCCTCACGAACCCGCCTCCCTCAAGCCTCAAAAGCTAGAGAAAACCTCTTGAAATTGACCCTGAGTGTAAGTTTTTTTGACCAGTTTATAAGCACAACATATCTAGGAATCCCTTTAATCGCACTAGCACTAACCTTTCCCTCTATTCTATACCCTACAACCACAACCCGATGACTAAATAACCGGTTACTTACATTACAAAGCGCATTCATCAATCGCTTTATTCACCAGCTTCTCCTGCCCTTGAATGTAAGCGGCCATAAATGAGCCACCCTTCTAGCCTCCCTAATGCTCTTCTTAATTTCACTCAACATGCTCGGACTCCTGCCCTACACTTTTACCCCTACCGCCCAACTATCCCTTAATCTAGGGTTTGCAGTCCCCCTCTGACTGGCCACTGTCATCATTGGATTACGAAACCAGCCAAATCACGCACTAGGTCATCTTTTACCAGAGGGCACCCCCAACCTCCTAATCCCTATACTTATTGTCATCGAAACAATCAGCCTATTTATCCGCCCCCTAGCCTTAGGTGTTCGACTAACCGCTAACCTAACAGCTGGTCACTTACTTATTCAATTAATCTCCACAGCTGCCTTTGTACTCCTACCACTTATGCCAACCGTAGCTATTCTTACAGCAACAGTCCTGGTTCTCTTAACACTACTAGAAGTTGCCGTAGCAATAATTCAAGCTTATGTGTTCGTACTACTACTAACACTTTACCTACAAGAAAACATTTAATGGCACATCAAGCACATGCATACCACATAGTTGACCCAAGCCCCTGGCCCCTGACAGGCGCAATCGCCGCCCTACTAATAACATCAGGACTTGCAATTTGATTCCACTTCCACTCCACAACACTCATTGTTTTAGGCACAATTTTACTCCTTCTAACAATATACCAATGATGACGAGACATTATTCGAGAAGGCACATTTCAAGGCCACCACACACCCCCTGTACAAAAAGGGCTTCGATATGGAATAATTCTTTTTATTACATCAGAAGTTTTCTTCTTCCTAGGCTTCTTCTGGGCCTTTTATCACTCAAGTCTTGCCCCCACCCCTGAATTAGGAGGCTGCTGACCCCCTACAGGCATTTCCACCCTAGACCCCTTCGAAGTTCCCCTACTTAACACAGCTGTTCTTCTCGCATCAGGAGTAACTGTAACCTGAGCCCACCATAGCATTATGGAACGAGAACGAAAACAAGCCATCCAATCACTTACACTAACCATTCTCCTGGGCTTCTACTTTACATTCCTACAAGCCTTAGAATATTACGAAGCCCCTTTCACAATTGCAGATGGTGTCTATGGCTCAACCTTCTTTGTAGCTACCGGATTCCACGGTCTACATGTTATTATTGGTTCAACTTTCCTAGCTGTATGCTTACTTCGACAAATCCAATACCATTTTACATCCGAACACCATTTCGGGTTCGAGGCAGCTGCTTGATACTGACATTTCGTAGACGTTGTCTGACTTTTCTTATATATTTCTATCTACTGATGAGGCTCCTAATCTTTCTAGTATTAAATAAGTATAAGTGACTTCCAATCACCCGGTCTTGGTTAAAACCCAAGGAAAGATAATGAACTTAGTCTCAACTGTTATCACTATTGCTCTCATTCTATCGGTCGCCCTAGCCATCCTATCCTTTTGACTCCCCTCAATAAGCCCAGACCATGAAAAACTATCCCCCTATGAATGCGGCTTTGACCCTTTAGGAACAGCCCGACTTCCTTTCTCCTTACGATTCTTCCTTATCGCTATCTTGTTTCTCCTATTTGACCTAGAAATTGCCCTCTTACTACCACTTCCCTGGGGAGATCAACTAACATCCCCCACACTTACCTTTTTATGAGCCTCTATTGTTCTTGCCCTCCTTACCCTAGGCCTTATTTATGAGTGACTTCAAGGAGGACTGGATTGAGCCGAATAAGTGGTTAGTTTAACAAAAACATTTGATTTCGGCTCAAGCACTTATGGTTAGACCCCATAATCACCTAATGACCCCTGTGCACTTTACTTTTTCATCCGCTTTTATTCTAGGCCTAACAGGCCTAGCATTTCACCGAACCCACCTCCTCTCTGCCCTCCTCTGTTTAGAAGGAATAATGCTCTCCCTATTTATAGCCCTCTCCCTCTGAACTGTCCAATTAAACGCCACAAGCCTCTGCGCAGCCCCCATACTATTACTAGCTTTTTCAGCCTGTGAAGCAAGCGCAGGACTCGCCCTACTGGTAGCAACAGCTCGCACTCACGGAACCGACCACCTTCAAAACCTTAACCTTCTACAATGCTAAAAGTCCTCATCCCCACCCTAATACTTATCCCAACTGCCTGATTAACCCCAACCAAATGACTTTGGCCTACAACCCTTACCCACAGCATACTAATTGCATTAATTAGCCTTTCATGACTAAAACACGCAATAGATACAGGCTGATGCACCCTAAACCTATTCATAGCTACAGACCCTTTATCCACACCTCTACTGGTTCTCACATGCTGACTCCTCCCCCTAATAATCCTAGCAAGCCAAAACCACACAGCAACAGAACCAATTAACCGCCAGCGCATATATATTTCACTATTAACATCCCTCCAAATCTTCCTTATCTTAGCCTTCGGGGCAACTGAAATAATTATGTTTTACGTCATATTTGAAGCAACTCTTATCCCAACCCTGATTCTCATCACCCGATGAGGTAATCAAACAGAGCGTCTTAATGCAGGAGTTTACTTCTTATTCTACACCTTAGCAGGCTCCCTCCCCCTACTCGTTGCTCTCCTACTTCTACAAAATTACACCGGGACACTTTCTCTATTTACCCTACCATACTCCTGCCCCCTTCACCTATCATCCTACACCGATAAGCTATGATGAGCGGGCTGCCTACTAGCATTCCTTGTTAAAATACCACTGTATGGCGTCCATCTCTGACTTCCTAAAGCACACGTTGAAGCTCCTGTTGCAGGCTCAATAGTCCTTGCCGCAGTACTCTTAAAACTAGGCGGTTACGGAATGATACGAATAGTCGTTATATTAGACCCCCTCACCAAAGACCTAAGCTACCCCTTCCTCATCTTTGCATTATGAGGAGTAATCATAACAGGCTCGATCTGTCTTCGCCAGACCGACCTGAAATCTCTAATTGCTTACTCCTCAGTAAGCCACATAGGCCTTGTAGTAGGAGGAATTCTAATCCAAACCCCTTGAGGATTTACAGGAGCCCTAATCCTCATAATTGCCCACGGACTAACCTCCTCCGCCCTATTCTGTTTAGCCAACACAAACTACGAACGAACACACAGTCGAACCATGCTTCTAGCCCGCGGCCTGCAAATCATTCTTCCCCTTATAACAGCTTGATGATTTATTGCCAGCCTCGCCAACCTTGCACTCCCCCCACTCCCCAACCTCATGGGTGAATTAATAATCATCGCCTCCCTATTTAACTGATCCTGATGAACAATTATTCTAACCGGAGGTGGCACCCTTATTACTGCAAGCTATTCCCTCTACATATTCTTAATAACCCAACGAGGCCCCCTCCCCTCACACATCATCGGCCTTGACCCCTCCCACTCGCGAGAGCATTTACTCATAGCCCTCCACCTCTTACCCCTCCTTCTCCTCATTCTTAAGCCCGAACTAATTTGAGGATGAACCAGTTGTAGATGTAGTTTCAACAAAAACATTAGATTGTGATTCTAAAAATAGGGGTTAAAACCCCCTTATCCACCGAGGAAGGTTCGCTTAACAAATGAATCCTGCTAAGCTTCATTTCCCTCGGTTGAACTCCGGGGCTATCCCCATAAACACCGCTCCTAAAGGATAATAGTTCATCCATTGGTCTTAGGAACCAAAAACTCTTGGTGCAACTCCAAGTAGTAGCTATGTACACCTCTTCCGTTATAATAACTTCAAGTCTGCTCATTATTTTTTCCCTGCTTATCTTCCCTGTCTTAACAACCTTTAGCCCCCTCCCCCAAAAAGAAAGCTGGGCCCTCACACATGTAAAAACAGCAGTGAAACTAGCCTTTCTTGTCAGCCTTCTCCCCCTTTTCTTATTCCTTAGCCAAGGGGCAGAAACTGTTATTACCTCTTGAAACTGGATATCTACATCAACTTTTGACATCAACATTAGCCTGAAATTCGACCACTACTCTATTATATTTACACCCGTCGCCCTATATGTCACATGATCAATCCTAGAATTCGCATCCTGATATATACACGCCGATCCTAACATAAATCGATTCTTTAAATACCTCTTAATTTTCCTAATCGCAATAATTATTCTAGTCACAGCAAACAACCTATTCCAACTCTTTATCGGATGAGAAGGCGTAGGAATCATATCCTTCCTTCTTATCGGCTGATGACACGGCCGAGCAGATGCCAACACCGCTGCCCTACAGGCAGTAATCTACAACCGAGTCGGGGATATTGGTCTAATCTTTGCAATAGCATGAATGGTGTCTCACCTTAACTCATGAGAATTACAACAAATCTTTACCACCGCTAAAGACTTTGACCTCACCTACCCACTACTCGGCTTAATTGTGGCCGCCACAGGTAAATCCGCCCAATTTGGGTTACATCCTTGACTCCCCGCCGCTATAGAAGGACCCACACCAGTATCTGCCCTACTCCACTCCAGCACTATGGTCGTTGCAGGTATTTTCCTTCTAGTACGCATGAGCCCTCTCTTAGAAAACAACTCTACCGCCCTCACCACCTGTCTATGCCTTGGAGCCTTAACCACACTATTCACAGCCACATGTGCTTTAACCCAAAACGACATCAAAAAAATTGTTGCATTCTCAACATCAAGCCAACTAGGCCTGATAATAGTAACAATTGGATTAAACCAACCCCAACTGGCATTTCTCCATATCTGCACCCACGCCTTCTTTAAAGCAATACTTTTCCTATGCTCTGGCTCCATTATTCACAGCCTTAATGACGAACAAGACATCCGAAAAATAGGCGGCATACACCGCCTTACCCCCTTTACCTCTTCCTGCCTTACCATTGGAAGCCTAGCCCTCACAGGCACCCCCTTCCTAGCAGGCTTCTTCTCTAAAGACGCCATCATTGAAGCCCTCAACACCTCACACCTAAACGCCTGGGCCCTTACCTTGACTCTCCTAGCCACCTCCTTCACAGCTATTTACAGCTTACGCGTCATTTTCTTTGTCTCAATAGGACGCCCCCGGTTTAATGCACTTTCTCCCATCAACGAAAACAACCCTGCAGTCATTAACCCTATCAAACGACTAGCCTGAGGAAGCATTGTAGCTGGCCTCCTAATCACCTCCAACCTACTTCCACTAAAAACACCAGTAATATCAATACCCCTTATGCTCAAACTAACCGCTTTAACCGTAACCATTTTAGGCTTATTAATTGCCCTTGAACTCGCCTCCCTAACAAGCAAACAATTTAAACCTGCCCCCTATCTCCCCACCTTCCGCTTTTCCAACATACTCGGCTTCTTCCCAATAATCATGCACCGGTTCCCTCCTGCAATAAGCCTCGGAATAGGCCAATCCATTGCCAGCCAAATAGTAGACCAAACCTGACTAGAGAAATCAGGCCCAAAAACCGCAGCCAAACTTACCCCCCTTATTACCACAACAAGTAACATCCAACGGGGCCTAGTAAAAACCTACCTTATTTTTTTCCTCATCACCCTTATATTTACCGCACTGATCTTCTTTATCTAAATAGCACGAAGAGTACCACGACTTAACCCCCGGGTTAACTCCAATACTACAAATAAAGTCAAAAGAAGAACACCTGCCCCCACAACTAGCATCCACCCCCCCTCTGAATACATCACTGCCACCCCTCCGTTGTCAGCACGAAAAATACCAAAAGGTCCTCATTCATCTGCTGACCCCGATAAAACCCCAGTCCATTCATACCAAAACATGTTAGCCCCTGCCAATACAACGACTGTGTAACAACACATGTAGACTACAACCGCTGGGTTCACCCAAGACTCAGGATAAGGCTCCGCAGCCAAAGCTGCAGAATATGCAAATACAACCAGCATACCGCCCAAATAAATTAAAAATAGAATCAGAGCCAAGAAAGGACTTCCGTATTCCACAAGAATCCCACACCCAACCCCCGCTACCATCACTAACCCAAGTGCACCAAAAAAGGGGGAAGGATTAGAAGCAACCGCAATCGCTCCCACGATTCAACAAATTAAGAAACAAACAACAGTAAAACACATAGTTTTTGCCTGGGTTTTAACCAGGACTTATGGCTTGAAAAACCATCGTTGTTTTTTCAACTACAAAAACCCCGTCAATGGCTAGCTTACGTAAAACTCATCCTCTCCTAAAAATCGCAAATGACGCACTAGTTGACCTCCCAGCACCCTCCAACATTTCCATTTGATGAAATTTCGGCTCGCTACTCGGACTCTGCCTTATTGCTCAAATTCTCACAGGCCTATTTCTAGCCATACATTACACATCAGACATCGCCACAGCCTTCTCATCCGTTGCCCATATTTGCCGAGACGTAAACTACGGCTGACTCATCCGCAACATACATGCCAACGGCGCCTCCTTCTTCTTTATTTGTATTTATGCCCACATTGGACGAGGGCTTTACTACGGCTCTTACCTTTACAAAGAAACCTGAAATATCGGAGTCATCCTCCTCCTCCTAGTAATAATAACAGCCTTCGTTGGCTACGTTCTCCCCTGAGGACAAATATCCTTCTGAGGAGCCACCGTCATTACTAACCTCTTATCTGCCATCCCTTATGTCGGTAACACCTTAGTCCAATGAATTTGAGGAGGGTTCTCAGTAGACAACGCCACTCTCACCCGTTTCTTTGCATTCCACTTTTTATTCCCCTTCATTATTGCAGCCGCCACTGTACTCCACCTCCTATTCCTCCACGAGACAGGCTCAAACAACCCTATAGGACTTAACTCTGACGCAGACAAAATTTCCTTCCACCCCTACTTTTCTTACAAAGACCTGTTAGGTTTCGCAGCCCTACTCCTTACACTTACATTACTAGCACTATTCTCACCCAACCTACTAGGAGATCCGGACAACTTCACCCCCGCTAACCCCCTCGTCACCCCTCCCCACATCAAACCCGAATGGTATTTCCTATTCGCTTATGCCATCCTTCGATCAATCCCAAACAAATTAGGCGGAGTCTTAGCACTACTAGCCTCAATCCTAGTTTTAATACTAGTTCCAATCCTCCACACCTCTAAGCAACGAGCACTAACCTTTCGCCCCGCCAGCCAATTCCTATTCTGAGTCCTAATCGCCGATGTGGCCATTCTCACCTGAATTGGAGGCATGCCTGTAGAACATCCATTCATCATCATTGGCCAAATCGCATCTGTCCTATATTTTTCGCTCTTTTTGTTCTTAATACCAGCAGCAGCATGGGCAGAAAACAAACTCTTCGAGTGACAGTGTACCAGTAGTTCAAAAGCCTAGAACGCCGGTCTTGTAAGCCGGATGTCGGAGGTTGAAATCCTCCTTGGTACTTCAAAGAGAGGAGATTCTAACTCCCACCTTCAGCTCCCAAAGCCGAGATTCTAAGCTAAACTACTCTTTGATAATACATTTATATGTATGATAATACATTTATATGTATGATAATACATTTATATGTATGATAATACATTTATATGTATGATAATACATTTATATGTATGATAATACATTTATTCTTAGTCAGATATATAATGTAATTGTAATGATTTGCGCAGTAAGAACCTACCAACTAGTATAAAGTAATGCATACGGTTATTGATGGTCAAGGACAGTAATTGTGGGGGTTTCACGTAATGAACTATTCCTGGCATTTGGTTCCTACTTCAGGGCCATGTATCGAAATATTTCACACACTTTCATTGGCCCTTGCATAAGTTAATGCTGTTAAACATCAAACCCGTTACCCAACATGCCGAGCATTCATTCCAGAGGATAGGGGGTTGGATTTTTCTTTTTTCCTTTCGACAGGCATTTCACAGTGCAACGGTCTCAAGAAACGAAGGTGGTACATAACATATTTCAGTAAAAGTGATAGGAAAATGCATGTTAGAAAGATATTCTTTAATTAGTTTCATAACTGATTTCAAGGGCATAATAATTACATCTACTCAAAACACCTCCTGTAAGATCCCCCTGGGGTTTCGTCGTTTAAACCCCCCTACCCCCCTAAACCCCTGAGATCCTTAACACCCTGTAAACCCCCCGGAAACAGGACTAAACCTCAAGTGGTAAATTCTTAGCCTAAAATACGTCTATTACACTAATGTAATTTTTTTAATTT